AAAATTAAATAAAAAATAAAAATTAAATATTTATTTAATTAAATTAATTAAATATGTACAATTTTATTAATTGATCTCAATTGATCCCTCGTTACTGCTCAGAAGATAAGTAATAGGTAGGGATGACAGGATTTGAACCCGTGACATTTTGTACCCAAAACAAACGCGCTACCAAACTGCGCTACATCCCTTTCAATTGGTCTACAGTGTCATTGTAGAGAATCCCTGCCTTGTTTTCCACATCTTTATTTCCTACATTGATATACACAAACTATCTTATCATTTCTTCCTTCTTCCTTTTGGTCTCATATATCATATAACAAACATATAATATGGTAAAAGACTTATATAAAGTATGAAATAAATATGAAATCTACCACAAAAAATTAATATTTTTTAGGAATTTAAGGCGGAAATGGACGTATTTTTTTCTTTAAATAAATATCTATTTTGTACATTTCAATTTGAATTAGGAACTCCGCGTACAAGTGGTAAGTCATTAACTACATATACACATCCGGTCATATATGTATTACCATTAGGTATTACAAATTACAATAAAATTACAATAACGAATACAGAAAGAGGAGTTTTTAAAATGCGAGATCTAAAAACATATCTCTCCGTGGCACCGGTAGTAAGTACTCTATGGTTCGGGGCTTTAGCAGGTTTATTGATAGAGATCAATCGTTTTTTTCCGGATGCGTTGATATTCCCCTTTTTTTCATTCTAGCTATTGATATGGGAAGGGGGAAGAAGATTAGAGATACAATCAAATATCTGTAACTAATCCCTACCCCTCCCTTCTTTTTTTCTTTGTTTTTTCTTTTTTTCTTTTTTTACTTATTCTTTCTAAAAAAAAAAAAACAAAGAAAAAGCGGTTTCACCCTCAGTGAAACTATGAACTCGGGCTCAGGCTCAAATTAAATTAATAATAGAACGGAAATGCGGTGGTTGGGGCAACAATATCATACAAGATACTTAACTGAAAATGAAATACTGTACGGCAATTAAAAATTATAAATATAGTTAGAAATCATTATATTACTTATTATTTATTACTATATTGATTGCAACAAAATATTTCTTTCATAATTTGATTTCGAGTTACCTGCTTCTATTTTTGTGTCCTTTCTTCTTCCTTGCTTCGGGTCGGAAAATTAAAGAATTGAGTGAATCAAAAACCAAAGGAGGTTCATGGCTAAGGGTAAAGATGTCCGAGTAACGGTTATTTTGGAATGTACCAGTTGTGTTCGAAATCGTGTTAATAAGGAATCAATGGGCATTTCCAGATATATTACTCAAAAGAATCGACACAATACGCCTAGTCGATTGGAATTGAGAAAATTCTGTCCCTGTTGTTACAAACATACGATTCATGGGGAGATAAAGAAATAGATCGACCCGATCGCTCGTGTGTCAGTCTTCCAAGGAAGATGAAAAATTACATATTATATATAACAATATATATATATATATAATTTATTTAAATTTATTTTTTAATTTATTTAAATAGAAACAAATAAATATAAACAAACCAAATCCTATTTCGATCGGATCAAAGATGATGTAGAATTAAGAAATAGGATTGGGATTTTCAGGATAAGGAATAAACAAACCATGGATAAATCCAAGCGAATCTTTCTTAAATCTAAGCGATCTTTTCGTAGGCGTTTGCCTCCGATCCAATCGGGGGATCGAATTGATTATAGAAACATGAGTTTAATTAGTCGATTTATTAGCGAACAAGGAAAAATATTATCTAGACGGGTGAATAGATTGACCTTAAAACAACAACGATTAATTACTATTGCTATAAAACAAGCTCGTATTTTATCTCCGTTACCTTTTCTTAATAATGAGAAACAATTTGAAAGAAGCGAGTCAACCGCTAGAGCTGCTGGTCTTAGAACCAGAAAAAAAATAGGTTGACTCTTCAATTGAATTGAATCAAAATAAAATTCCAATCCAAACTCAAATGCGGATTGACGTTTTTTTTTTGTTCGAAAAATCGTAAAATCGAAATGTCCTGTCGTAAGAAAAAAAATGGGAGAAGAGGAATAAATATTTTTTATTTAACGTCTTTCTTCATTTTGATGACTTTATCATATTTTATCATACTAATTTCTACTCTACCTTCCCAGAGTTCATTCTCCAGGGAACTCCATTTAAACTATTCCAACGGATTCCTTCCAATCTCTTTATTTTATGATCTCATTGGAAATCATATAAAGACAACTCTTATTTAATATAGCTATTTGTGCAAGTATTTTACGATTAAGAAGTAACTGTCTCTTGTACAGATTGTGTATAAATTTACTATAACTGAAGTATACTTTATTCTCGCGAATTACTGCATTTATCCGAGTGATCCACAACCGACGAAAATCTCTCTTTTGTCTACCTCTATCCCGATGAGCCGAAACCAAAGCTCTTATTTTCTGTTGAGTAATAGTACGAGTAAGTCTTGAATGAGCCCCTCGAAAGGTTGATGCAAATAAACGAATTTTTGTTCTACGTCTTCGAGCTATATACCCTCGTTTAATTCTGGTCATTGAATAAATGAAACTTTGATGAATAACTAATCGATTTCCTTTCTTTCAGTTATTCCCTTCCCGTATCCTAGTCTATTAATAACAAAACGGATTCTTCCAATGTATAAAATTTGAATTCCAATGGCTTTTGCTACTATAACCTTCCCGACCACGATTTTTTTTTTTTTCTAGGTGAAATGCCTAGAAAAAATTGTATTGATATTAGGTATCAAAAACACATAAAAGTAGTAAATATAAATGGATATAGTGGGTTCCATCGTTTCTATGGTTACTTCTTAAACGGTGAGGTCCTCTCTATACACCGGAGCCCTTCTTTCATTTAATCAATGTTATTGTTAACTTGTACAGTTCACACTCTTTGGCTCTACCCATAATTATCCAGTACGAGGTCTTTCACAATGAGATCTACTTATACAGTAACGGTATTTAATTATGAAGATTAGCTGAGTAGCTGACCCTGTTAGTCCGTTCTTGCAAGAGTAAGGCATAATTTTTCTGCTTTTTAAAATAGTATTTCCCCTGCTTAATGGATATCATTTGCTATCAATGGAGAATTCTTTCTCATCTTAAATTTAAAACGGAGTTGATTGGATTTGCACCAACGGAAACCATACATTTGATACCACAATAGAAGGATAGATCTTTTTGATTTTTAGATATTGAATGGAGTTCTTCCATTCTAGTCTATTCACTGGTACTGATCGTTGATACTGGATCAATTGTTTTCTTTCTTTTGTCCTAGCCCATGATCTGAACGAGTCGCACATACACCCTAGTACATGTTCCTCGTCGCTGAGGACATCCCCCAAGAGCGGGGGATTTCGTGACATTTCTGATTGGCTGTCTTGTGTTTCTAATAAGTTGTTTAATAGTTGGCATATTGAATCATATACATAATGGGCTGGTTTAGATCGATCTTAACCGGATGATTATGAATTATTTTATTTCTATATTAATAGATTAATGAATAGAATATTAAATCCGGTAAGAAGATAAAATCTCAAATCACCAATTCGTCTGAAATTTTTGTTATTTTTTCTTTTTTATTCAGTCGCTACAAGATCAACAATTCCATGAGCTTGGGCTTCTGTTGCTGACATAAAAACATCTCTTTCCATATCTTCGGATACAACCCATAAGGGTTTGCCTGTCCTTTGTACATAAACCCTTGTGACGGTTTCGCGCAGCTTCAAAAGTTCTTCCGCTTCCAAGATAAATTCTCCCGTCTGTGCCTCATAAAAAGAACTAGCAGGTTGATGGATCATTACCCTGATGATATAACATAATAAATGTTTATTCTATCTCGCATGATGATAAGGTGAAGAGATAAAGAATAATAAAATATATAATTGAACAACCGTACAGGCATCTTTTACGCATTGCATACGGCTCTATAATGGAATTCGTTTTTACCTTACTTAAATATCAAATAAATTAAATATAGGGTCTATCAGACTCGGGTTGGTAAATGATCCAATAACCACCCTTCTTTTTGTTTTTGGAGTAGTTCAAAAATACTATGATGGCTCCGTTGCTTTATATATTTATTTCGTCTGTTATTTAGCAATCCCAAAGTTTCTTTTTTTTTTTTTCAAATAAAAAAACAAGATTTTTTTTATTTTCATATTCTTTCATAACCTAAATATTGTTAAGAGCCTCCCGGCGTGAAAACAAAAAAGTTTGTGACGCTGAAATAGGCCTCCCGATAGATTAGATAAAATCGGAAATACCTTTTATCTCATACTACTCTTTCGATACATAATTTAAGGGTTAAAAAAATTTATCATATCGAATTCGAAGTGCCATGCTATTATTACTTATATATTCATATTTCATATAGCGCGAAGGCATAGTCTTCTTTTTTCTCTCAAATCAAATAAAAAACTCATTGGCGCCAAGCGTGAGGGAATGCTAGACGTTTGGTAATTTCTCCTCCGACCAGAATAAAAGATCCCATTGAAGCGGCTAATCCCATGCATATTGTCTGTATATCTGGTCGCACAAATTGCATAGTATCATAAATAGCTACTCCGGGTATTACCCATCCGCCAGGAGAATTTATAAACAAATATAGATCTTTGGTATCATCCTCTATACTGAGATATACCATAAGACCAATAAGTTGATTCGAGATCTCGCTATCAACCCCTTGGCCTAAAAAAAGTAATCGTTCTCGATAAAGTCGGTTGATTGGGATAAAGTTGTATCCCTTAGAAACCGTACATGCACCTTTTGATGCATACGGTTCAACAAAAATAACGAAAAAAAAAAAAGAATCAATGTGTAGATGTAGATTCTAGCGCTTTCTTTTATTTTATTTTTCATACCAGGCTTTTAACTTATAAAAAGGGGCTTTTCTTTCATTTTTCAAAAAAGATGGGTTTTGGCCTGTTTTGTTTATCTATAAAAAAAAATTACTAAATTTATCTAACTAACTTTTCATTGATGTATTGTTTCATCGAGATACAATCTCAATCGCGATGTAATTTTCTTGTTCCTGAATGGGCTTCTTCAATTTTTTTAGGTTTATGCTCTACTCCGAGTAAAGATCCGCCCGATTTGGATTTGCACATATATGACAAATGCCCCAATACCACGTCCTTTTGCTACGACTTCCTTTTTACAATTTATTTCATGTCTTACAACAGATATTCAATGCATTCATCATATTACTCGATTGATTAACAGTTTGAGATCACTTCTATTATAAATATATAAAGAAATAGAATATGATAGAAATAGTAATCATAAATAGATTTTTTACCGGTTTTTTTCTAAACGGAGCCTGGATACTTCATTTTATTGGCCTAACCAAGATAACCATAAATTATTCTAATTGATAATATTAATCTGTATACCCTCCCGAAAAAATGGATCTAATTGAACTTCACGCTCCAAATTTTTGATAATTCAATCAATCTTTCTTGGGCGAAGGGGAGGATATCTCGATCGGGGAAGAGAATGGGGAAATACCATATGACCCAATATATCTGACAAGTCGCACTATACGTCAATCCACAATGCATCTTCCTCTCCAGGACTTCGAAAAGGTACTCTTGGAACACCAATAGGCATTAAATAAAAGAAAAATTAAGTACTATATCTCACTTTGATGTGAAAGCGTAACAATGGATTTAGTGTCCTACTAATATTGGCCTTTATCATATTTTAGCCATAGATTGACTAAGTTTATAAAAAAAGATAAAGATAAAGAAGACAAAATGAATAAAGGAAAATTATTACAAATAAGTCCTTTGAATGATGAACAAATATATATATGCATTCACTCATATAAAATGGTATCAACTCCCCTACCATTGCGTATTGGTACTTATCGGGTGTAGAATAGATCTGCTTCTTTTTGTTCCTACGAACAAAATAGTTTCATTATTACTAAAAGTAATTGAAAAGAATCAAACAAATCAAACAAATATTAATTCTTTCCCCAAGATAATCCACTAAAAAGAGGGTCCACAGCATAGTTTTTTCCAATGCAATAAAGTTACATTGTGTCTATTTTTCATTGATAAAGGGGTATTTCCATGGGTTTGCCTTGGTATCGTGTTCATACCGTCGTATTGAATGATCCCGGTCGTTTGATTTCTGTCCATATAATGCATACAGCTCTGGTTGCTGGTTGGGCCGGTTCGATGGCTCTATACGAATTAGCAGTTTTTGATCCTTCTGATCCTGTTCTTGATCCAATGTGGAGACAGGGTATGTTCGTTATACCCTTCATGACTCGTTTAGGAATAACCAATTCATGGGGCGGTTGGAGTATCACAGGGGGTACTGTAACGAATCCGGGTATTTGGAGTTACGAAGGTGTGGCCGGGGCACATATTGTGTTTTCGGGCTTGTGCTTTTTGGCAGCTATCTGGCATTGGGTGTATTGGGATCTAGAAATATTTACTGATGAACGTACAGGAAAACCCTCTTTGGATTTGCCTAAGATCTTTGGAATTCATTTATTTCTATCAGGGGTGGCTTGCTTTGGTTTTGGTGCATTTCATGTAACAGGATTGTATGGTCCTGGAATATGGGTGTCCGATCCTTATGGACTAACTGGAAGGGTACAATCCGTAAATCCAGCGTGGGGTGTGGAGGGTTTTGATCCTTTTGTTCCGGGAGGAATAGCCTCTCATCATATTGCAGCAGGGACCTTGGGCATATTGGCGGGTCTATTCCATCTTAGTGTACGTCCACCTCAACGCCTATACAAAGGATTACGTATGGGAAATATTGAAACCGTCCTTTCCAGTAGTATTGCTGCTGTCTTTTTTGCCGCTTTTGTAGTTGCTGGAACTATGTGGTATGGTTCAGCAACTACCCCGATTGAATTATTTGGTCCCACTCGTTATCAATGGGATCAAGGATACTTCCAACAAGAAATATATCGAAGAATTGGTGCTGGGTTGGCTGAAAATCAAAGTTTATCTGAAGCTTGGTCTAAAATTCCCGAAAAACTAGCTTTTTATGATTACATCGGCAATAATCCGGCAAAGGGGGGGTTATTCAGAGCGGGCTCAATGGACAACGGGGATGGAATAGCTGTTGGGTGGTTAGGACATCCTATCTTTAGAGATAAAGAGGGGCGCGAACTTTTTGTACGTCGTATGCCTACTTTTTTTGAAACATTTCCGGTTGTTTTGGTAGACGGAGACGGAATTGTTAGAGCCGATGTTCCTTTTAGAAGGGCGGAATCTAAATATAGTGTCGAACAAGTAGGTGTAACTGTCGAGTTCTATGGCGGCGAACTCAACGGAGTCAGTTATAGCGATCCCGCTACTGTGAAAAAATATGCTAGACGTGCTCAATTGGGTGAGATTTTTGAATTAGATCGTGCTACTTTGAAATCCGATGGTGTTTTTCGTAGCAGTCCACGGGGTTGGTTTACTTTTGGACATGCTTCGTTTGCTTTGCTCTTCTTCTTCGGACACATTTG